TTCGGTCATCATTGACCAACCCCTCATCAATCTTGATTCATTTCAATATGAACAACAATTTCACCGATTTGATTAGAATATAAATTAAGTACGAAACAAAGTAAGGTATTAGTAATGGATCGAACTAAACCCCTTTCAATTTCATATATGAACAATAGAATATGAAAATGGAACTGAAGGAAAATGGATGTGATAACATAGAACAAAACAAGACTTTATTTATTTTATTTTGGATCTAAGTATTTATTACTTAATTACTTTACTGCCGGGCCATAGCAATTGCACCTATCAAAGCAACTAAAAGAATTATAGAAATGAGTTCAAATGGAAGGTAAAAATCTGTTGATAAATGAATCCCAATTTGTTGAACGTTACTTGTTAGGTCCTGCTCTATAATCTGATTTGATCTTGTAGTCCAAACAATCCCGTACCACGACGTATCCGAGATAGTAGTAATTAGTGAAAAAAGAATACTTGTACAAACCAGTGAAGTGACCCCATCCCCAACGGTCCAAAGATAGAAATCGTTGTAATATTCTGAACCATTCATGAACATCACAGCAAATAGGATTAAAACATTTACAGCCCCTACGTAAATAAGGAGCTGTGCAGCAGCTACAAAATAGGAGTTAGATGGAATATGGAATAAGGATATACAAACAAGAACCAGTCCCAATGAAAAAGCAGAATAAATTGGGTTGGTAAGTAAGACCACCCCCAGACCTCCTAATATAAGACCTGATCCCAGAAATACTAAAAGAATATCATGTATTGGTCCAGGTAAACCCATTATGTGTAAAAAAAGAGATAAATAAATCGAAATATTTCATAAACTTACTAACCGATCCAAGAAAAAAGAGGTTACCTTATTTTTTTCTTGTCTATGATACGTTCCTAGTTGAATCCTAAAGGGGTGTAGATTTATATAGATACAGTTATTGGATCAATCCCGCTACTGTATCTGAAAGAGTAGTTCGGAATTGTATATTTTGAAATCATCACAGATCTATGAATCCATTCTAAATCAAAATCAAGCCTTGATTCTCACCAATCAATAGTTATTTACTGACCTAGCAAAATGAAAGAAGCCTCACTCCTTTACTTTAGATCAAAACGGAATCTTAGTAATTGGTAATCGTTTTTGAATCAAGAGGTTTACCCCTGATTATTTTGATTGGAGTCGAATTCGTAATTGTTCGAATTGTGTAATCTCCAATTACTGACATTGGTAACCGGCCCAAAGCAATTTGATTATAATTCAATTCGTGACGATCATAAGTAGAAAGTTCATATTCTTCAGTCATTGATAAACAGTTTGTTGGACAATACTCGACACAATTACCACAAAATATACAGATTCCAAAATCAATACTATAATTAAGCAATCGTTTCTTTCTAATATCCGTTTCCAATCTCCAATGAACAACGGGTAGATCTATGGGGCATACCCGAACACATACTTCACAAGCAATGCATTTATCAAATTCAAAATGGATTCGACCACGAAAACGCTCCGATGTGATCGATTTTTCATAAGGATATTGAATAGTCACAGGTAAACGATTCACGTGAGATAAGGTAATCATGAAACTTTGACCAATATACCTTGCAGCTCGTATTGTCTGTTGACCATAATTCATGAACCCAGTCACCATAGGGAACATATCGTGGATATCCATGAATAGTTTGATGTTTCTTTCTCTTGCTCTAGATAGGTTATGAATCTAGAATATCATATTTTGTTATAGCGAAACGAGTTGGGAAGAAGTTGTTAATAATAGATTACCTAGAGAAATAGGTAAAAGAAATTTCCACCCAAGGTTTAATAGCTGGTCCATTCTCATCCTAGGTAAAGTCCATCTTGTTGTGATAGGAATGAACAGGAACAAATAAGCTTTAGCTAATGTAATAAGGATACCAATTGTCATTCCAAAGACTCCACCTGTTTTATTTATTCCAAAAGGTTCAGAAATGAATATGTACGGAATAGAGAAATTCCACCCGCCCAAGTAAAGAACTGTTACAAATAATGAAGAAACTAGTAGATTTAGGTAAGAAGCAACGTAAAATAAACCAGATTTAATACCTGAATATTCGGTTTGATAACCTGCTACTAATTCCTCCTCTGCTTCTGGTAAATCAAAAGGTAATCTTTCACATTCCGCTAGGGAAGAAATTAGAAAAACTATAAACCCTATAGGTTGACGCCACAGATTCCATCCCCAAAACCCATATTTTGACTGTGCCTCAACTATATCAACTGTACTTGAACTGTTAGATAATCATAGTCGATGATAACATCACTATTCCCATCGCTATTCCAGAACCGCACATGAAACCTCAGCTTCATACGGCTCCTCGATGGCCACAAATAAATCTAAGGACTGGTTCATTATTACCTCGGCATGTTTGTAGTGTAGATTAGAGTAAAGATGTATCGAAGAGTCCCGAATTAGACCAATGGAATTCCGTCCGCCATAATAAAAAAAAAAAAGCGCTTCCGAATTGATCTCATCCTTTATTTTCTAATTAGACTTAGAATTCTTTTAGTTCAGTAATAACTTAATCCTTCAATAAAATACTCGTTGTTTCAATAGATATTTCGACCCATACTTTTCGTACGAAAAATTATTAGACACTAATTCATAAGTTATAGTTGATAAATCATTATAAGAATTCTATCCGTATGAATATGGATAGGATTGAGGAAAGAAAGAATAAACAAAGATCTCTTATTATTCAGTTTTCCTATTGCATTCCATTTCTTTCGTTCCTGTTCTTCTTTCTCACTCAGAAGGGGGGTTTCTAAAAAATCAAATCAAAGGATTACTTCGTTCTCGACAGTCATTTATTTAATCAGTGGATAGAAGCATACTCTGGATCGGAATCGTGAGGAAGTACTGCTTGATCATTTCTACGAACTTAAAGCCCTCATTATGATTCCTTTTATTTTATGCAGAAATATCCCTTTGGATACCTTACATTATCTTCATCACTAATCCTTTGTGTACCTTTGTGTTCCTAACCGTCCACTCATTTTTGATTGATCCCCGATATGGTAATACATACAACATACACAACATACAACAACATAGAATACAATAGTAGAAACTCCATACAGTTGATCTTTTGCACCCGCTTCAAGTCATGATGACTAATCAACCAATCTTGGGGTAAACAGTTTCGACCGCTTATGTTTACTTCCACTTTACTCTCGTACATAGGGAATGAGAATCAATCTTCTTACTGCAAATTCATAAGCTGTTTTGTTTCACTCATATAACTATCTGGTTTAACTCATCGACCCGAATGATGAATAAAAAGAGAAAGGTATCTATTCAACACATCCAACCCCTTTCCTTTATTTCCAGGAAAGGGGTAAAGGTTCATGTTCCAACGAATCACACGTAGAGATATTGATAACACACACGGAGTTAATGGTATTTCATAACTAATAGATTGAGCAGCAGCTCGTAGACCACCTGAAAAGGAATATTTATTATTCGATCCATATCCTGACATAAGAAGTCCAATAGGAGCAATACTGGAAATAGCGATCCATAAAAAAACGCCTAGACTGAGATCGGCTAGAACAAGGCGATAGCCAAAAGGAATTACTAAATAGCTTAGTAGAATTGATATGACCGCTATAGATGGCCCCATACTGAATAAACGAACATCTCCTCTAGATGGGAGAAGATCCTCTTTCAAAAGTAGTTTGGTCCCATCTGCTAGAGCTTGAAGAATTCCCAAAGGGCCGGCATATTCAGGCCCGATACGTTGTTGTATCCCTGCAGATATTTCTCTTTCTAACCACACAATCACGAGTACGCCTATTGTGATTCCCGATACAGGAGTAAAAATAGGGACAAGCAGCCATAAGAGGTCTATGACCTCTTTTAAGGATTCCGATCTGGAAAAAGAATTGATAGCTTGTACTTCTGTCGTATCAATTATCATTTCAACGATCAACTTCTCCCATAATGATATCTATACTACCTAGTATCGTCATGATATCAGCCAATTTCATTCTTTTAACTAGCTGAGGAAGAATTTGCAAATTGATGAAACCAGGTGGACGAATTTTCCATCTCCAGGGAAAAACACTATTATCCCCTATCAGAAAAATTCCCAATTCTCCCTTTGGGGCTTCTACTCTCACATAAAGTTCTTGTTTCGACAATTCAAAAGTGGGAGAAGGCTTTTTACTAATGAATCGATATTCAAAACCATTCCATTCGGAATCACTTGCTCTATCAAAGCGTCGAACTTCTAAGTTCTCATAGGGCCCCCCCGGAATTCCTTCTAGAGCCTGTTGAATAATTTTTATGGATTCCGTCATTTCATTGATTCGTACTAAATAACGAGCTAATGAGTCTCCTTCTTTTTGCCACTGGACTTCCCAATCGAATTCATCGTAACACTCATAATGATCAACTTTACGAAGATCCCATTGGATTCCGGAAGCTCGTAGCATTGGTCCCGATAAACCCCAATTTATTGCTTCCTCCCCACCAATAATGCCCACCCCTTCAACTCGTTCCAAAAAAATGGGATTTTGCGTAATAAGCTTTTGATATTCAACAATTCCTGTTAAAGAATAATCGCAGAAATCCAAACATTTATCTATCCAGCCATGAGGTAGATCAGCAGCGACTCCCCCGATACGGAAATAATTATGCATCATTCGCATACCTGTGGCAGCTTCGAATAGGTCATATAGCAATTCCCTTTCTCTGAAAATATAGAAGAAGGGAGTCTGTGAACCGATATCTGCCATAAAAGGTCCAAGCCATAATAAATGAGAAGCTATACGACTCAGCTCCAGCATAATTACTCTGATATAGCTGGCTCTTTTGGGTACTTGAATATTTCCTAATTGTTCTGGTGCATTTACCGTTATTGCCTCTGTGAACATAGTAGCTAAATAATCCCAACGTGTTACATAAGGAAGATATTGTATAATTGTTCGGTTTTCCGCAATTTTTTCCATCCCTCTGTGTAAATAACCCAATACGGGTTCGCAGTCAATAACATCTTCACCATCTAGAGTAACGATAAGTCGAAGAACACCATGCATTGATGGGTGGTGAGGACCCATATTAACTATCATGAGGTCTTTTCTTGTAGCCGGTACATTCATATGTTTTCTTCTCCGATCCATTATTCTATGAATTGCCGAAAACGAAATAAATGAGGTTCATCAAAATTCAAGATCTAATAAACCAAAGAATTCAAACAATCTTCAAATTAACGAGTTTTTGGTTCCCGAATATCTAATTGATCAATTAATTTTTTATAACGCACTCTATTTTTCTTTGACAAATAAGCCAGCAGCCGTTGACGTTTTCCCAGAATTTTCCGCAAACCTATCTGAGATAAATAATCTTTTCTGTGCAATTCAAAATGTGAAGTAAGTCTCTGTATCTTATTGGTGAAACTGATTACTTGAAATTCAACAGATCCTTTGTTTTTTTCTTCTTTCGGAATAACTGAGATGAATGAATTTTTGACCATAACCATAAAAATTTCTATCTTTTTTTTTTTCCACAGATATGGATTTTACCAATCAGGAATAATAAGAATGCCAGTTATTTTGATCTGATACACCCAATAATCTGGATTTATTCATATATTACTTTATTCTATCAAATCAAATCAAAATGAAATTCAAATGAATTGTAAGTACAATTTTTAATTTGATTCGATAGAAGGGCAATTTCTGTACCCACAAAAGAAAATGATTTTGACCTAAGAAGATTCTGCCGAATCATTTCTAGATTCAATCCAATTGAGACGTTATTGAATCGGTATCATGTATTAGAATGTAACACAGCGTGTGTGTACATTCATATACCGGATCCGACACCTGATATATAGGAAATGTACCAACCATCAACTAATTCCGAATCGTGGATACATATGTATCCTTGACATACTGAAACGGCTGCCATTATTGGTATCAAACCAGTAGCGATTCATACAAGCTAAATCCTCTAATCTATAATTGGGCCAAAGAAACAATTTGAATTGAATGAATTTATTTATATCTGTATCAATATGCTTGTCCTCATCCAAAAATTGCCCCCAGTTCCTTACATTGTTGTCATTGAAAAATACCGGATTTCTATCCATAACATTCCTATTTCCGGAATTGAAACAAATTAGAATTCTCAATTCTCTACGACGCCTAGGGGATAGAATATTTTCAGGAACAAGCAAATCATAATGATTTTCGTCTCTATTCACAAGCATCTTTTTTTGTTGTACAATGGATCCATTGAAATAATTCTCATCAACATATCTTTTTTCTCGATATCTTTCATTAGGTTGGCATTTATTATTATGGACCAATGAGATACCTATGGTTTGATACATAATAAATTGTCTATCCCATTTTATAGACAGACGTACTGGTTCGAGAATCAATATTCCCTTTTTTATCAATTCTGGAAGAGTTAGATTCGTCTGAATTAACATTACATCCAGGTGCATTTCTCCTCCTTGAATAGAGGATATAGCAATTTCCTTTGCATTTATTAGTCTAAGCAGGAAACAATATACCTTAACATTATTGAAAATTCTGTGATTCAAAGGATCATCCCATCTCAATTGAAAAAGCAAATATTTTTTCAGGAATAACTCTAGTTTTGCTTTCTTGTTACTCTCGGGTTGTCCTTTCTTTTCACGTTTTTGAATGTCTGATTCCGTGTAATCCTTTTCAAAATCTTTTTGTCGTTTTCGTGCGTCTGAGCCAATATTTCCGTGGCCGAGCTGTTCTTTTTCTTCTTGATTTCGATTCTTTAATTCAAGATATTCTTTTTGATTAGATGATATACGAAGATCCTTTTTTTGATTTCCATTAATGTTTTTGTTTTCACTAATGTTTTCATTTCCATTAAAAATGAAAAGAAGTAATTTGATTGGTATAATCCACGGTTTGATCTTATATGCATCATAAAGTGGCACAAATTCTGAGAAGAACCAAGATTTCGGATTTAATATGGGACGATATAGCATTTCTTTATTCATTCCCATCAAAAAAAACTTTTTTTTTTGATTGGGTGGGTTGATTTCTTGATGAATCGTGAGATAGAAAAGATCTTTCTTATCAATCATTTGATAATAATCAGTCTCGGTCTTAGTCATTTTATTAATGTTGGTCCCGGTATCCGTATCGGTCCAGGACTCAATATCGATATTCTTTCTAAGAAATAAATCGAAAATTTTCCACTCCAAATATTTTCTATCCGTACTTTTACCCGTACCAATAATATACTCTTCTCCTAGATAATCACTAATAGATATATCCCCCAGTACATAAAATGGTTCAATTTTAGGTGTGTTGTAATTATATGGAATCTCTCGGTCCTCGTTTACTTGTAATGAGGATGGATAAATATATGAGTCTTTCCTATCCCCATAATTAATATATTTATATGAAAAAAGATCATATCTGTAGTTTTTTTTTAATTTTGCTTTTTTGCTCGTCAATGAATTCACTTCATAATCATTTTTTTTCTCGTAATGAATGAATTGGGCTTTTTCATATGAATTCTTTTTTGAGTCTTTATTTTGAATCGTACGACGCCAATTGACCCTAGTTCGCCATTTTTGCGGTACTAATTTAGACCACCTAGCCTGAGATAAATTGTATTGATAATGACCCCTTAACCAGTTTTTCCATTCATTCATTCCAGAATTCGGAAGTTTTTTATGCCTTGATTTGGAATCAAATATTCTTCGTGTTCCAAAAAAATTCCTGATTCTATCCTTAAGAATAAGATATGCTTCGCGATATTGAAGTAGAGATCTCAAATGATACTTCTTGATAGCTTGGATTTGTGATAATTTGTAAAATACAGATGCTTGTGAAAAGGAATATGGGTCACCAGAAATCTTTGATTTATTATTACTAATATTAGAAAGAGACTTTTTTATAGTCGAAATAAATTGAATTTTTTTTTGATTTGTTTCATCAATCCCTTCTTTATTTTTTTCATCATTGTGAATGTATTTATCGATAATCTTTTTTGTTGATTCAAGGAAAAGTTGTACATTGACTCTAGAAATATTAACCGTACATAGAAAGATATGTATGTATATTCTTTCGTTGAAAAATGTCAAAAAATAGTGCCATTTGCGTATGAATATGAATCTGTTACTTCTTCTTTTTGATATCTGCCAAATAGGTTTCTGCGATTCCGATCTTTTATCACCACAACTTGTATCGTTAGGACTAATATTTATATCCGGAGTTAGAAATATTTTTCTTTTGTCTTTTGCACCCCTTTCTATTTGATTTCTGATTAGGGTTGTTCTATCGGACAGATCTTTCCTTTTTTTTTCTGTCAGTGAATAATTTGCCCAATCCATGAATCTAATTCGAATGGTCGATTCAGGAACAATTTTATTACTGCTTCTGATTATGGAATCTTTTCCATTTCCATTCGGTTCATATACTTTCTTCAATACAAATAAGAAAATTGTATTTACGTTTACAAACTCTTTTATTATTCTTTTTAAAAATAAAACCGTTTTGATAATCCATCTTGTTTTTTCTTTTGAGACTTTTATAAACTGTTTTGTTTTTTTTTTGAAAACTCTTAGAACTAGAAAACATTTTTTTTTCACTTTTCTCTTTTTTTTTTCGAATTCATTATAAATAGGTTCAAAAAAGGAAGGTTGTTGTCGGGCAGAACCAAAAGGTAGTTCGGTTTCCCTTCCCCAGATTGTTAAAAAACAAAAATTTTCTGTTTTCCCCTTCTTTTGGATTGGATCTCTATGATGGGATCGTAGTTTGGATTTGCGCCAGGGTTTCAGACAGAAAGGAAATAGGATTTTTATCTGAATACCATCTGTTAACCAGTTTTTCGGAAATTCTGTTTCTGATAATTGAACACCATTATAGGTGCATTTAACATGCATTTCTCTATTCCACTCCTTCAAATCCTCGTACCACTCGGGGAATTGAAATAAGAGCATACGGCCGAGGTTTTTAGCTATTATCAATGAAGGCAATATGATGTATTTTCTAAGAATTGATTGGGTTACTAACATCGTCCCTCTTATTGCTTGAGCAAATATAATAGTATCCCAAGTTTCTGCTATTGCTATCCTTTCATTCTCGTTTTTTTTATCTGCAATTTTTTTTGCCTTTTCTTTTGCCTCTTCCTCCTCAGAATCCGAAGTTTTGAATTTCGGTCCTGTATCTATCCAATTTCTAAAAATGAGATTCATTGTTCGGGAGATATCAAAAGAAAAAAAAAAAGTTTTGTCTATTCTGTCCAAAAAAAGCAGGGAATGCACATTCGCTTGAAACATTTCCCAAGTAACTATTTTACGTCTTTGAGCGCGCATGGATCCTTTTACTATATCCCGACGAAAATCTGATTGTTGCGAGTAACGTATCAAAGCCAACTCTTCTGCTTGATCACTATTAGTACTGGTACTAGTATGAGTATTGGTATTCTGATCCGGATCCGCCTTATCAGTATAAATTACCACACGTTTGGCTTTTCTTGAACGAATCCCATGATTTTCTGTTGATTCTTCCTCATTTTCCTCCTCCCGCTCTTCAAAAGAATCGATCAATTTGTATGATCGTCGAGGAATCTTTTTACCGATTTCTTCTATTCCAATAGATTTTTTTTGAATTGTTTGATTATTTGGATCAGTTGTAATTACATCGAATAGAAATTTCAAACATTTTGTTTTATTTTCTGAATCAAATCTTCTTTGTTCGGATATTAAAACAAGCTTTTTCAAATTAAGATTAAAACCAGTTGTTGATTTCCTAGCTAATTCACTGATAGAGGTCAAGAAAGGACCAATGTCTGTCGATAATGATTCTCCATTAAATATATCCATTTTATGTTCAAGTTTTTGGTAATCAGTAGGAAGCATATCATGAATCTTATTTATCCAAACCATTCCTATGGAATCTTCTGTCGACGTGATTGAGTCATCCACCATTGAACGTGAATACGCTTTTTTGATT